GAGGAACCATAGGATCCTCTGAAAAGAATTACAACACACGACCATAAGATATTCTATTTTTCCAAAGAAAAGTGTTCGCTCAATAAAGACTCCAGAAGATATTGATCGTAAATAAGAAGACTTTTTACGAAGAAATAGGAATAGATATTCAAATTCATATACATAAGAATTATGTAGGAACCAAAAGAATCTTTTCTTTCTTTTTGAAAAGACGTAAATAGATTTATTTGAAGTAATCATACTATTCAAATTATGATATTCGTGGAAAAACAATCGCAAGAAATGCAAAGAAGGAACATCTTTGATCCAGCATTGAAGGATTTGAACCAAGATTTCCAAATGGATAGGATAGGGTATTAGTAAATCTGACACATAATTTAAATGTGATAATTTATCCTCTAAAAAGGGAAATATTGAATGAATAGATCGTAAATTCTGAGATTTTGGTATTTGTTTTTCTTCAAGGGAAGATACTAATCGCGATGAGAATGGAATTTCCAGAATGACTCCAAAAACTTCTGATATCATTTGAGAATAAAAATGAGAAGAAAAAGAATTCTTGTGACCCCAAAATCCATTTTGGTTAGAATCATTCACCGAAGAAATCAAAGATTCCTGTTGGTACATTCGAGTAATTAAACGTTTCACAAGTAATAAACTATATTTATTGTCATAACCGATAATTTCCACAGGTTCGTAAAAAATCAAACTATTGAAGCTATGATAATGAACAAGTGAGTAAATATACTCCTGAAGGAGTAGCGGATAGAGGAAGTTTTGTTGCCGAAATCTATCTTTTTTAAATCTAAATATCCTTGTCATTCTGCCATTTAAATACATTTCTACTGTAACCAAAAAAGGGAGGCACTTCTTGTGTTATGAAATGATACATAGTGCAATATGGTCATAACGGCGTATGCATATGTTGTGTTTCTCTTATACTAAAATACTATTTAGAATTTTAGTATAAACTAAATAAACTATAATAATAATAGAATAAAATAAAAAATAAGAAGTAAAAGATTATCTAAAAGTAAGAACAAATAAAGAATATATACCCCGGAGACAGAGAGCCCAATCTACAGATCTTTTTGCTTTCCCTTTCTATCCAATTTTGGTTTCTTTTCCTTGTTAAATATAACTAGACTAACAATAAGAAAAAGGGTAAAGATCTTTTATTTTTGCAACCCAATCACTCTTTTGACTTTGGAAAAAGATTATTTTTTTATCACTATACTATTTCTTAGACACATCCGTCTCCAATCCACAATAAAGAATAATTAGGATTAATAAAAAAAAAAGAATCAATGGTCCACTCAAAATTCACAAGAGAACCTTTTCCCACATCAGGCACTAATCTATTTTTAACGTATAATTAGTAATTTGATTGGGTAATCATTCAAATTAAGAAATGAAGCTCGTTGCTTTTTTGTCTTATTCGAATTGGAGCCATAAGACTCTATCCATTTATTCACTAGACCAAAAATACTTTACTGAACTTTAAAGATTTTATAAAAAGAAAAATTCTTGTTCGATTTATATTATGAGTACTAGAAATCTTCTTTTTCTATGATTTTATTATTGTTTATTTTTTTTACGACATGCTCTTTTTTCCATTCATTACCTTTCAGGATCAGTCGCGGTCTTATAAACTCTACCAATAGTCTAGACGAATTCCTTCATCCAAATGTGTAAAAGATCAAAGATCATAGTCGCAATTAAAAGCCGAGTACTCTACCGTTGAGTTAGCAACCCGGATAAATATGAAGTGTAGATATGATCGAAATAAAAAAAAATCTAGCAAACTTATCCATTTTACTAAAGTGAAGGAAAGAGCCAATAGGGAATGAAATGGTGATAAAAAGATCTATTTATATACGATCAAATTATATTTGTTTGATACACCATTGTCAATATGAATGGACTTTTTAGAAAACAAATTTAAATAAATTATATATAAATTTGTATTGTGTTTGAAAGAATAAAACTTTTAGCATAAAAAAAAAGAAGTAATAAGGAAAAGGTAGAGATAGAAAAAATGCGGCTTTCTTTAATAAATTAAAATAAATTAAAAAAAAAAAAAAAGAAAGGTACAATACAAATATAAGAAGAAAGGTTACCCCCCTTGTCGAGGGGGGTCCACAAAAATAAGCAAGAAAAAAATAAAAAAAATATATAAAGAAGTATGAATAGAAAAAGAAAAGAGGAAACTTTGAATAAAGAATTACACAAAGATAGAGTAATTAGTACCTATCTTTGTGTAATTCTTTATTCATGATTCTTGTTTTTCCTTTCTTTTTTTATCAAAATAAATTTGAAATTCTTTAAAGAATTCTGCCTTCCTTAAAATATCATAAACAGTTCTTGTGGGTTGAACACCTTTTTCAAGGAAATATAAAATAGCAGGAACATTTGAATAAGTTTGATTCTTTATCGGATCATAAAAACCCACTTTTTGAAGATCTCTTCCTTCTCTTCGGGATCGAACATCAATTGCAACGATTCGATAGATGGCTCATTGGGATAGATGTAGATAAAAGATGCCCCCCTAGAAACGTATAGGAAGTTTTCTCCTCATACGGCTCAAGAAAAAATGATTCTAATTTTTCTAATTTATAGAAATGGATCCATAAAGAATTAGACTGTAATTTGAGCCTTTTTTTCCTTCTTTACAGAAAAAGAAATTTCATTTGTACTCCTAACTCAAGTTGAATAGTTTTGAAAAGGAAATCCTTCGAATTTATTGAGCTGTCTCTACCCTATTTTTTTCTCCTTTCGGATCTATTTTTTTTTTTTACTCATTCTGATCCAATTGTTGAGACAAGTTAAAATAGTGTTTCCTTGTTCCGGAATTTATTGTCTTTGCTTTGCGCTTTGTGAAATCATTGGGTTTAGACATTACTTCGGTGATCCTTACTCCTTTTCAAAAAGGCAGCAACATACCTTTTGTTCTTTCTGTAAAAATTATACGAACGATTGATTCCTTTGTAATACACTCTTGATCTAAACAGTTTGAAAATTTCGATAAATTTTACTTTTTTTCATTTCAAACTTGTTCAAATTTGAACCTATCCTTTTATCTATATTTATATATAGATGATATATTTACAAAGTTGGTCTAATTTATTGATTGTCACTAACCCTAGATTATTCCCCCGATAAATGACTGAATCATTTTTGCTCGAGCTCCATCATATGCTATACCTTTCTATACCATTAGTATCTTTATTTAGCAACCCAAGACAAATTCAATCAGGTTCCTAGCAGAACAAACTATGTCGAGACAAGAGCATCTTCATTCGTATAGAAAATGGTGGATGTCATAATCCACATCCAATCATGTCCTTCAAGTCGCACGTTGCTTTCTACCACATCGTTTCAAACGAAGTTTTACCATAACATCCCTCTCATTTTAATTTTGAACCGTATGCAATTGATTCAATATGGAATCATGAATAGTCATTGGCTGAACCGATACTTAATAATCTACACTTATATACATTTATATATAAGTGTTTATCCGGAAAAGATTTCACTTAAAATTACCCCATATTTTCTCATATGAATAATATCACATGAAAAATAAATACCCATGAATGGCTAAAAGTTTTTAGCCACTTTAACTAAATACTAAATAATATTAATATACTAAACTAAATATTTCATTGAAATATTTAGTTATAGAATAATAAGATAATCTGAAATAATGAAATAATAAGATATTCTTAATAAGAAAAATATAAAATATATTCTTATGTCATAATTATGTATATTTTTTCATTTTTTATTTATGAAATATGATTTTCTGATTCTAATATTATGTTTTACTTCTTTTTTACCATCTCCAATTGAATCTGATTTTCATTTCTTATTTTCATTGAATTTAAAACATAATTATGGAGTAGAAAAAGTCTCGTGTAAGGTAAGATCAAAGAGAAAAAAAGAATCCTCAAATTATGAAAATTATGATCTTTTCGCATCCATCTCCATCTTATAAAACAAATAATCGTTAACAAAAGGAATCACAAATATTGAAGAATAAAATACTTGAGTAATTTAATAAATAAAGTAAAAAAAAAAAAAGATATGATTCTTAGAATTCAGATTGGATAACATTGTATCCAAAATTAAACAGAAAATTGTTGAATTAGATTTTCAATAGAGAAGAATCTTTCGTTTTGGATGCAAACGATCTGGGACGGAAGGATTCGAACCTCCGAATAACGGGACCAAAACCCGTTGCCTTACCGCTTGGCCACGCCCCATTTTTAGTTGGTCTAAAAAAAGACTAAGATAAATATTGGTTATTCGTCAATAACCAACCAAAAGAAATATAGGACATGTTGTCGCTAGGATTCAACACAATGGATATAGAATCAAAAAGATTAATTGATCATTACTTAGAATTCAATTAAGATATTGTATGAAAATAGAATTCTTTGTATTCTTATTTTATTGGGGAGAAGTCAAAGAAAAAGAAGAATTTATTTCTTTTATCTGCTTTTTTCTTTTAAATTTTCCCTCAGAAAAACAACTCAATCCAATCTGATAATTTATTATCATTTGAATTTTGAAGAACAAGAAAAGAATATTTGTTATGTTTAATATCTTTAGTTTAATCTGTCTCTGTCTTAATTCTACCCTTTATTCGAGTAGTTTCTTCTTCGCCAAATTGCCCGAAGCTTATGCCTTTTTCAATCCAATTGTAGACGTTATGCCGGTTATCCCTGTACTTTTTCTTCTCTTAGCCTTTGTTTGGCAAGCTGCTGTAAGTTTTCGATAAGAATGAAATCTCTATTCAATTCAAAATTTATTCGATAAAAAACAGATAAAATTTTGATTCTGAAAATCAATAAGATCATAAATAATATTCAGATAAGTCTGGACATTAGGAACCCTCGATTCAAAAAGAGAAATTCTGGTATTTATTATTGAATTTGAATAAGGGAAGGGGCGATGATCTTGATCTTTAATCAGCTAATCAGCTGATTCTTTTTGTTCTGACTTTTCCTTTAGAAGATCCCATACAATACCTAATTATAGATATGGATATGGCAATAAATTTTTGGTAACAAAAAAACGAATATTATTCATAATATTACATTAGAATATTACATTAAAAATAGAAATAAATTTGGAGCGTCATGTCAAAATAGTGTATAGCGTGTGTCGTAAAATAGGTGATCTATTTCCTTAAACAAAAAATGATCTTATCTTGGAGATTTTTAATGCTTACTCTTAAACTATTTGTTTATACAGTAGTAATATTCTTTGTTTCTCTCTTCATCTTCGGATTCTTATCTAATGATCCGGGGCGTAATCCTGGGCGTGAAGAATAAAAAAAGAGATGAGATTCGTTTTTACTTTTTCCTTGATTTTTTCATAGGTAAATGTATAAATAAATGGAATAGATGCTAAATAAAGATAAAAGATTTATAAAAGAAACTAATCGAAAATTAAAAATTATTTCAATTCGAAAATATCAAGTGATCAGGGGGGTCGGAGAGAGAGGGATTTGAACCCTCGGTACGAATAATTCGTACAACGGATTAGCAATCCGACGCTTTAGTCCACTCAGCCATCTCTCCCCATTCAAAATGGGAAATTTATCATGTGATTTCACACGTGAAGTCAAGATTGAGAACAATCTTTATTTTTCTTCACTTCAATGATCCGAAACAGATTTCTCCAATAGAAAGAATACTTTACTTGTTTGATTTTCTACAAAAGCCGACCTGATTAAGTATAAGTACTGGCCGGGCCAGTACTTCTTTTGTTCCGACGAATAAAAATTGTTATTGAAACAAGAAGACTAATTTTCATTGCCATTCCTAATCATTAGAAATTATATAATTATATAAGATTCTAATGGAGAAATTCTCTTAGAAATTCTTTCAAAAATTCTAGATTAATCTAGAATATTCTATATTCTATAGTAATTATAGTAAATTAGAGAATAAATTAGAATATTGAGTCTTTCTATGAAAATTTATAGTAAAAGTGTTCTAGTAATAGTATTCTATTATATAGTAAACTACTATTTTTTGTCTTTATTTTCTTATTCTTAAGTATAAGATTCGGAAATTCATAAATGAAAAACAAATTTCATTCTAAACGAAAGTTGAAGTTCAGTATTTGATTCAAATTTCATATTAATATGAAATATATATTAAATACATAATTAATATGTAATTAATATGTAGCGGGTATAGTTTAGTGGTAAAAGTGTGATTCGTTCTATTAACAACTTCCATAGTTAAGGGGTCTTTCCATTTTTTTCATATTTCATATTCCATTCCGATAAAAACTTTATTTCTTAAAAAGATTTAATCCTTTACCCTTCAATAGGACATTTGAGGAAAGAATATACATTCTCACGATTTCTATCCAAAAGTCAATCAGAATTTTAATAAAAAAATTGGATTATGGAGTCGAGAAGCATAATTTTTTTGATTGGTTAAATTCTTCCAATTCAATGAGTATGAATAAAGGATCTATGGATAATAGTACAAAACTTTCAATCGTAACTAAATCTTCAATTTTTGCGCTGAAAAAGGGCAAGATTGAAGCCAAATAGCTAGAAAATGATGGTTTTGGTTTACTAGAACCCTCGGCTTCTTATTTCAGCTCGGTAGAAACAAAATTATTTTCCTTAGGATTCCCCGAATAGAAAAGAAATAGGGAACGAAGTAACTAGACTAGAGACTAGAAAGATTTGATAGAATCTCCCTCTTCTATAGGGATCATCTAAAAAGCAAGTAACTTTAGATGCATTCGTAAAAAAAGCTGACATAGATGTTATGGATCTCATTTTTTCTATGATGGGAATACATAGATATTCCATAAAGGAGCCGAATGAAACCAAAATTTCATGTTCGGTTTTGAATTAGAGATGTTAAAACTGATCAAACAACGTCGACTATAACCCCTAGCCTTCCAAGCTAACGATGCGGGTTCGATTCCCGCTACCCGCTATATATATTATATATTCCTTAACTTCATAGGATATACAGATGTCTTATCCTTTTTGATATCCATCCTTCTTTTTATTGTTTCTTTTATTCCCTAAATACGTCACATTTTTTTATGAAAAAATGTGAAAATAGGAATGAAGAGCGTCCATTGTCTAATGGATAGGACAGAGGTCTTCTAAACCTTTGGTATAGGTTCAAATCCTATTGGACGCAATTTATTTCTATATATCTATTCTAGATAGAGAATAGAAAAAAAAGAAGAACTATATTTTATAAAGGACCTTGATTCGAATCAGAAATCTTTCTCAATAATTTATATGAATTAAGAATATAATAAAAACGATAGATTTACATTTATCTTTGTTCCTGAAGTAGAAAGAGTTCAATCTGTTCCTGAATAGCTTCTTTCAAAAGGGTTTCAGCCTCTTCGGTGAATATCTTGGTAGAAGATAGAATTTCTTGGAATTTAGGTTTCTTCTTTGTTAAGTAGGTACGTAACTCAACGAGAAATTTCTTTACCTGTCCA